TTGCATCAGTATCTCAGTTTCAATTCAAACATGGGTTTGATTCACACTCCATGTTCTGAGAAGTATTTACCATTCGGAAAGAGGAAAAAACGGAGTCTTTGTCTAAAGAAATGCGTTGAGAAAGGGCAGATGTATAGAACCTTTCAACGAGATAGTGTCTCAAAATGGAATCTGTTCCAAACATATATGCCATGGTTCCTTACTTCGACAGGGTGCAAATATCTCAATTTCACCCTTTTAGATACTCTTTCAGACCCATTGCCGATACTGAGTAGTAGTCAAAAATTTGTATCCATTTTTCATGATATGATGCATGGATCAGATATATCACGGCCAATTCCTCAGAAGATTCTTCCACAATGGACTCTGATAAGCGAGATTTCGAGTCAATGTTTACAGAATCTTCTTCTGTCCGACGAAATGATTCATCGAAATAATGAGTCACCCGTTCCATTGATACGGACACATCTGAGATCAACAAATGCTCGGGAGTTCCTCTATTCCATCTTTTTCCTTCTTCTTGTTGCTGGATATCTCGTTTGTATACATCTTCTCTTTGTTTCCCGAGCCTCTAGTGAGTTACAGACAGAGTTAGAAAAGATCAAATCTTTGATGATTCCATCATACATGATGGAATCTCGAAAACTTCTGGATAGGTATCCTACATCTGAAATGAATCCTTTCTGGTTAAAGAATCTCTTTCTAGTTGTTCTGGAACAATTAGGAGATTCTCTGGAAGAAATACGGGGTTCTGCTTCTGGTGGCAACATGCTATTGGGTGGTGGTCCCGCTTATGGGGTCAAATCAATCCGTTCTAAGAAGAAATATTGGAAGATCAATCTCATCGATCTCATACCAAATCCCATCAATCGAATCATTTTTTCGAGAAATACGAGACATCTAAGTCGTACAAGTAAAGAGATCTATTCATTGATAAGAAAAAGAAAAAACGTGAACGGTGATTGGATTGATGAGAAAATAGAATTCTGGGTCGCGAACAGTGATTCGATTGATGATGAAGAAAGAGAATTCTTGGTTCAGTTCTCCACCTTAACGACAGAAAAAAGGATTGATCAAATCCTATTGAGTCTGACTCATAGTGATCATTTAACAAAGAATGACTCTGGTTATCAAATGATTGAACAACCGGGATCAATTTCCTTACGATACTTAGTTGACATTCATCAAAAGGATCTAATGAATTATGAGTTCAATAGATCCTGTTTAGCAGAAAGACGGATATTCCTTGCTCATTATCAGACAATCACTTATTCACAAACCTCGTGTGGGGCTGATAGTTTTCATTCCCCTTCCCCATCTCCTCATGGAAAACCCTTTTCGCTCCGCTTAGCCCTATCCCCTTCTAGAGGTATTTTAGTGATAGGTTCTATAGGAACTGGACGATCCTGTTTGGTCAAATACCTAGCGACAAACTCCTATGTTCCTTTCATTACAGTATTTCCGAACAAGTTCCTGGATGACAAGCCTAAAGGTTATCTTCTTGATGATATCAATATTGATGATAGTGACGATATTGATGATAGTGATGATGACCTTGATATTGATACGGAGCTGCTAACTATGACGAATGTGCTAACTATGTATATGACGCCGAAAATAGACCGATTTGATATAACCCTTCAATTCGAATTAGCAAAAGCAATGTCTCCTTGCATAATATGGATTCCAAACATTCATGATCTGCATGTGAATGAGTCGAATTACTTATCCCTCGGTCTATTAGAGAACTATCTCTCCAGGGATTGTGAAAGATGTTCCACTGGAAAGATTCTTGTTATTGCTTCGACTCATATTCCCCAAAAAGTGGATCCCGCTCTAATAGCTCCGAATAAATTCAATACATGCATTAAGATACGAAGGCTTCTTCTTCCACAACAACGAAAGCACTTTTTCATTCTTTCATATACTAGGGGATTTCACTTGGAAAAGAAGATGTTCCATACTAACGGATTCGGGTCCATAACCATGGGTTCCAATGCGCGAGATCTTGTAGCACTTATCAATGAGGCCCTATCAATTAGTATTACACAGAAGAAATCCATTATAGAAACTAATACAATTAGATCAGCTCTTCATAGAAAAACTTGGGATTTTCGATCCCAGATAAGATCGGTTCAGGATCATGGGATCCTTTTCTATCAGATAGGAAAGGCTGTTACACAAAATGTACTTCTAAGTAATTGCCCCATAGATCCTATATCTATCTATATGAAGAAGAAATCATGTAAGGTAGGGGATTCTTATTTGTACAAATGGTACTTCGAACTTGGAACGAGCATGAAGAAATTCACGATACTTCTTTATCTTTTGAGTTGTTCTGCCGGATCGGTCGCTCAAGATCTTTGGTCTTCATCCAGACACGATGAAAAAAATTGGATCACTTCTTATGGATTCGTTGAGAATGATTCTGATCTAGTTCATGGCCTATTACTATTATTACTATTAGAAGTAGAAGGCGCTCTGGCTCTGGCGGGATCCT